TTGGGTTCAGGAATTCCTCTATAACTTAAGCGACACAATAAAAGCTTTTTCGATTCTTTTATTAACTGATTTATGTATTGGATTCCACTCGCCCCATGGTTGGGAACTAATGATTGGTTCGGTATATAAAGATTTTGGATTTGCTAATAACCATCAAATTATATCTGGCCTTGTTTCCACCTTTCCAGTCATTCTAGATACAATTTTGAAATATTGGATCTTCCATTATTTAAATCGTGTATCTCCTTCACTCGTAGTGGTTTATCATTCAATGAATGAATGAAGGACTCGTTTAATCTGATCTGGCGATATCAATCAAATCCGAATGTTACTTCGTACATACTCACTCTTTAGACTTCTACTCGTCTAGAGGATTCCTCCTCTATTTCAGTAGAATTATACTATTCTAGTACAATGGCAGAATCGTGGATAGGGAACTATACTAGCTACCTACCTAATTTATTGTAGAAATTTCCGGGATAAATAATTGGACCATGCAAAATAGAAATACTTTTTCTTGGGTAAAGGAACAGATGACTCGATTCATTTCCGTATTGATCATGATCTATGTAATAACTCGGACATCTATTTCAAATGCATATCCCATTTTTGCGCAGCAAGGTTATGAAAATCCCCGAGAAGCGACTGGGCGTATTGTATGCGCCAATTGCCATTTAGCTAATAAGCCCGTGGATATTGAGGTTCCACAAGCTGTGCTTCCTGATACTGTATTTGAAGCAGTTGTTAGAATTCCTTATGATATACAACTGAAACAAGTTCTTGCTAATGGTAAAAAGGGGGCTTTGAATGTAGGGGCTGTTCTTATTTTACCCGAGGGATTCGAATTAGCTCCTCCCGATCGTATTTCTCCTGAGATGAAAGAAAAGATAGGCAATCTTTCTTTTCAGATTTATCGACCCACTAAAAGAAATATTCTTGTGGTAGGTCCTGTTCCCGGTCAGAAATATAGTGAAATCGTCTTTCCCATTCTTTCCCCGGACCCTGCTACTAAGAAAGACGTTTACTTCTTAAAGTATCCCGTATATGTAGGTGGGAATCGGGGAAGAGGTCAGATTTATCCCGACGGGAGCAAGAGTAACAATACAGTCTATAATTCTACAGCAGCAGGTATAGTAAACAGAATAGTACGTAAAGAAAAAGGAGGGTATGAAATAACCATATCTGATGCATCGGATGGACATCAAGTAGTCGATATTATACCTCCAGGACCAGAACTTCTTGTTTCAGAGGGTGAATCTATCAAGCTTGATCAACCATTAACGAGTAATCCCAATGTGGGTGGGTTTGGTCAGGGAGATGCAGAAATAGTACTTCAAGATCCATTACGCGTACAAGTTTTGTTGTTCTTCTTAGCATCTGTTATTCTGGCACAAATCTTTTTGGTTCTAAAAAAGAAACAGTTTGAGAAGGTTCAATTGTCCGAAATGAATTTTTAGATCCGCGGATTCATCAAGTTGGTAAAAAGAAAGAGCCGAATTGTTGTGATCGATACAATTATGTTATGTATGATCCAAAAAAATCGTGGAAATTGTTTTGCTTACTTTGTTTATACTATTTTGTTTAGACAATTTTCTTTTCTGCGAGATGTAAGAAATTGCTTGTATCTTATTCCTGGTAATAGTATGTATATTGTGAAGAAGACCGCTCGACCCCCTTTTTTCATTCAATCCAAATTGGAGCGCTGTGGCTATGTCGGATCTCCTATTGCCAGATTATAAATGCCATGTAATGCATCAATAGTTTTTTCTACCTCCTAGAATCGAATTCTATACTAATAGATAATAGTAGGCATAAGTAGGGGCAAGGGGCAAATACACGGAAAGGGATAAATGAAAGGAACAAACGATTCGATTCTAGGAGGTATTACTCGTCTTCCTAATCTTCGACACAAGAAAAGGGTGGAAAATTCCTTTTCTTGTGTCGAAAGAATAATAATTCTTGATCCTGGTCGTCAAAGATTACTATTTGTTTGATTCTCCAGTTCTATCGGAGCCCCTTGTTTAGATTCATAAGAAGTAGTGGATAAAGAAAAAGGGGTGGGAGTAACTTACTGAGCAAATAGAACTTCTTCAATGAACTTATAAAAAAATTTGGAAAAGAAAAAATCAAATTTCAAGAAAAAAACGCTTAATGCTCCGGGTGAAAAGATGAAATCTTGGATTTTTGCGCATATCCAAATCCTTATTTTATTGATGATCTCATCCCAGTTCAGTTCCATTTTTTTCTTTTTAGAGAGTAAAGTAAGATTAGTATATAATGAGTATATATAAATGATTTGTAGGATGTCTCATCTACAAAAATGCATATTGTACCCAACGGATTCCTTTCTTAAAAACAAAAACATCATCAGAAACAAAGGAATGGGATGTTTGAAACATCGGAGCAAAGGATCTGTTTTGTCATTTCTACGAATAAAATATGTTAACTGGATGAATTTCCAACTTCTTTTATGTTATGGAATGGATCAAACAAAGTCCCG